AACTTCCGTCTTGAAAGTTATTTGCCGTTTTTAGACGATACCCGCGATGCCTTTCAATTTTTAATCTAATACACAAGTCAATTGGTTCAGTCAGGCTAGCGATATGCTGTGTATTATCAACGATTTCCACAGAAGGTGGTAAGATGATATCTTGAGCAGTTACATATCCGGGACCACTGACACAAATAGATGCGTTGCGAATTCCATACAGACTACTTCTTAATACAACTTCTTTCAAATTCATTAAAATTTCATGTACTGATTCTTGAATACCTCCTATGGTAGAATATTCATGTGGTATTTTCTGAGATTTTGCACGTGTGATACATGTTCCTTCTATTTCTCCAAGCAAAGCTCTGCGCATCGCAATGCCTATTGTGTCGGCTTGACCTTTCATAAGTGGCGACAAAATAAAGCGTCCATAATAAAGATGCTTACTGTCTGCTCGTGATTCAACACACTTCCACTCTAGTGTCCGAGTAGATACTCTTACTTTCTCTCGAACCATAGTAATATTATTTGATGAGATCATTGAATCATTTATTTCTCTTGAAATCGCTTCAATCTTTATTTTTACACACGTCTTTTTTTAGGAGGTCTACAGCCATTATGGGGCATAGGGGTTACATCTCGTACGAAACTTAATAGTATACCACTTCTGCGAATAGCCCGTAATGCTGCATCTCTTCCGAGACCAGGACCTTTTATCATTACTTCTGCTCGTTGCATACCTTGATCCACTACTGTACGAATAGCGTTTCCTGCTGCTGTTTGAGCAGCAAATGGTGTCCCTCTTCTTGTACCCTTGAATCCACAAGTACCGGCCGAGGACCAAGAAACAACCCGACCCCGTACATCTGTAACAGTCACAATGGTATTGTTGAAACTTGCTTGAACATGAATAACTCCCTTTGGTAGTCTACGTGTACTTTTACGTGAACCAATACGTCCATTCCTACGTGAACCAATTCTTGGTATAGGTTTTGCCATATTTTAGCATCTCATAAATATGAGTCAGAGATATATGGATATATCCATTTCATGTTAAAACAGATCTTTTATTTTTATTTGTACATTTGGGGTCCTTTAGAGAGTTCCTTTTAGAAAAATTATCCTTGTCTTTGTTTATGTCTTGGGTTGGAACAGATTACGATAATTCGTCCCCGCCTACGGATCAGTCGACATTTTTCACAAATTTTACGAACAGAGGCCCTGATTTTCATATTTTGCATTCCTTAACTTAAACTTAATTCCTAATCTACTTCGTGGAAGAAAATAAGTTTCTTGAAATTTCATTTAAAATCTCGACTTGTATCTCCCCAAAAGTAATCTTAAATCACCTAATCGTTCGAGTTCGAATCTTTGTTGCGGAGTCTAAAAATTATACGCCCTCGAGTTGAATCATAACGACTTACCTCAATTTTGACTCTATCTCCTGGTAGTATCCGTATAAAACTACGTCGGATCCTTCCTGAAACATAACCTAGAATCAGATCTTCATTATCTAAACGAACCCGGAACATACCGTTGGGAAGTGATTCAGTAATTAAACCTTCATGAACCCATTTTTGTTCCTTCATTCCAGGTAAAACCCCCTTGAAATATCAACTAATGGAGGATGAGTGATATTAGATAACTCTTTATCTTTTTTTTTTTCACAAATAATCAATTTCATATCTAATTTTGATAGTCGAAGGATTACCATATATAACACAAGATTTCTCCCCCGATTCCTTCTAATCGAGCTTCTCGGTCTGTCATTATACCTCGAGAAGTAGAAATAATTACAATCCCTATACCACCTAAAATTCTAGGAATTCTTTGATAGTTAGAATAGATTCGTAGACCAGGTCGACTTATACGTTTTAAATTTAAAATAGTTTGAGATGGCCCCTTCCTATTTCTTCTATGTTGTAGGGTTAAAACCAAAAAATCTTTGTTGTTTTCCCGATGTTTTCTCACGTTTTCTATAAAACCTTCTCTTAAAAGTATTTTTACAATGCTTTCAGTGATGCTAGTAGATGATATTCGAACCGTTACTTTTCTATGCATGTCAGCATTTCGTATAGAGGTTATTATGTCAGCAATAGTGTCCCTACCCATAATGAACTAAAATTTGTGGTTCCTCATGATATAATAAACATGATATTTTTTGTTATGAAGTAACATTATTAAAGGTATATACGTGAGACACAATCTATTAATCATTCAAACAAAATACTCTACTATACCTTTATAACTCTATATGATGATGATGTTCTTATCTTATAATACTTCAGGGGCTAATGACACTATTTTAGTAAAATTTAACTTTCTTAATTCTCGGGCGATCGCACCAAAAACTCGAGTTCCTTTTGGATTTCCTTCTTCATCAATGACAACTGCAGCATTGTCATCATATCGTATTATCATACCATTATCGCGTTTGAGTTCTTTACAAGTACGTACAATTACAGCTCTTATCACTTCCGATCTTTTTAGGGGCATATTTGGTACTGCT